ATCATGATCAAATGCTTTTTGGATGGTCTCATGCCTTGTGATTAGTGTTTATCCCCACAATATCTCGAGTCTTCTTAATACAAAGGATTTCCTTGTTACTAATAAAGTCTAGCCTATGTTCTTCCTTAGATCCCTTGTTTCACTCCGATAGTATCATAGATTGGGATCGATGCAGAGGAAATGAATGCATTTCCATACTTTAAGTAAATAGATAAAACATAATCTGGATCATGCCACATTACTTAATTTTATTTTATTCTATTGGATCTTACGGAGCCCGTTCATGCACAACATAACATGATTTGGTCTGATCATAGAAAAGATTCTCCTAAAGCGAACCAGCCTATCCTCTGTAGGGGGACCTACGCGGTGGTTGGAACAGAGACACATTTGGTTGTGAATTCCAATGTGGCGGATAAAATCATATATCTGCACGGCCCAATCAATAGTTCAAGTCACACACTCCCATAATCCATCTTCTCTTCGGAGAATGTACTTCAACTATTCGTATCAAATAAAGAATACAATACTTCGTAGTTAGTTGAAGAGAAATATCCAAAAAGATGTCTTATTCTTTTCAATAATCCATATTTGTAGCAATAAAACACTATTGTTCCTCCCCGAAATTATATATGATCGATTACAAATATCTATGATCTGTCTTCTCTATAAAGGACCTGAAATACCTTGCTTACGTATCATTGGAAAATGCATTAACATAAATACGGCAGTAAGAAGAGGTAATACAAAAGTGTGTAAACTATAAAAACGGGTCAAAGTAGATTGACCCACACTAGCACTTCCACGCAATAACTCTACTAAAGGTGATCCTATTACGGGAATAGCTTCAGGTACGCCTGTCACGATTTTTACTGCCCAATAACCGATTTGGTCCCGGGGTAAGGAATAACCAGTTACACCAAACGATGCAGTCAATACAGCCAGAACCACACCCGTAACCCAAGTCAATTCGCGAGGTTTTTTAAATCCGCCCGTGAGATACACACGAAATACGTGTAGGATCATCATTAGGACCATCATACTTGCTGACCATCGATGAACTGATCGGATTAACCAACCAAAGTTGGCTTCAGTCATTATGTATTGAACAGAGGCAAAAGCCTCCGTAACGGTCGGACGATAGTAAAAAGTCATAGCAAAACCCGTAGCTACTTGTACTAAAAAACAAGTAAGTGTGATCCCTCCTAGACAATAAAATATATTGACATGAGGAGGAACATATTTACTAGTTATATCATCTGCAATCGCCTGAATCTCGAGACGCTCCTCGAACCAATCATATACTTTATTGAGATAGGTAAACCAAGGGGACTCCCCCTCTGAGAACCGTATATGAGAATTTCATCTCGTACGGCTCAAGCAGAAACACCCAAATACTGATTACAATGGATATGTAATAGAAAATTTTAAATTTCTTATTTATCCACTTGATTCAATCGTCTCTGAAGATACGAAGGAACCAAAATCCGAACTCTCTTCTTTGTTGTGATGAGAATGCCAAAATATCAAGTTAGCTCATCTGTCTTTATGTTGATCGTTACAGGCCTCTTGAATCTTCTATTCCCCTATTTATTTGTTATTTGATTTGTTGTTTTTGTTTGTGCGTAATGCAGATTGACTATTGTTTACTATTTTTTTTTGATAGGAATTCTCTTGTTGAGACCCTATGAATCGATTGAAACCTCAGATTCATACTAGAACCACGATGATTCAATAAAACCCAAAAACTAAGACCAAGGGTTCTATGAGTAAGAACTATTTGATCATCACTTATTCATAGATGTAATGACTAAAAATCCAGAGAAAGATTTGTCCTTCGGTCAAAATAAGCATGATTCTAAAGGAAGAAAAATCGTTCAATTTATCAAATACCTCTTTGTTTGAAAATTTTTTGAAGTCCAGTCACGAGGTCTGAATAGTAGGTATGAATCATAGTTCAAATATTTCTTGATCTATTCCATATATTCCGTGCTCCAGATACTAGGATGAATATCCGACGAGGCAGAACCATCTCTGTCGAGATGACAGACCCATTCTCTGTACTATCAATAGGATCAATTATAACAAGTCGCACACTCATATTCCGGAAATACCGAAACAACGGAATTCCACGGTCAAACTACCAGAATGGACTATAAATCTGAGTCCTAAGTGATTCATTTTTGATTGAAAAGCTAGGGCTTCTGGTTCTTATGGACCTAATTCATTGAAATTCCATCCAGTAAAACGGAAGAATTATAAATCTCTAAAATAATAGATAGGAATATCGCAAATAGAGCCATTGCGACACCCATAAATGGGGTGGTTCCCCATCCAGGAGCCACTTTACCATATTCTGAATTCAATGGTTTCAATAAATCCCCTGTAATAGTTCGTCTTGGCCCAGATCTAGCACTACCCTCAACGGTTTGTGTAGCCATAAATACTATTGCATTGGTTGAGATCTGTTGACTTTGTATACTATTCCGTTGTAAATAAACGATCTTATCGTAGCATAGATCCATCGTGGTCTTGAAATTCTCTAATAATGGAAACAGCAACCTTAGTCGCCATCTCCATATCTGGTTCACTTGTAAGCTTTACAGGGTACGCCTTATATACCGCTTTTGGGCAACCCTCTCAACAACTAAGAGATCCATTCGAGGAACACGGAGACTAATTGAAGTAATGAGTCCCCCATATGGGGGACTCATTACTTCAATTAAGATAATGAAAAATCATTTCATCTTTTTAGTCGGGACCTTAGGCGGTTCTCGAAAAAATATAGCGAAAAAGATTATCCCTAAAGTCGAGACTAAGAGGAATGTATAAACCAATGCTTCCATAGATTCGATCGTTGTTTACAATTATAGCTTCCACACCTGTTCATTTAGGATTATTTCCCAGATAAAGAAAGGACAAGAGCAAAGAAAGGCGATGATTCAAATCAATATTTCTACGGTACCTTATGTCAAATCAAAAAAATCAAATATAGAGGCGAAAGATACCGGAGCAATGTTGTATCAGACTACCTGTCTCCTTGTAGTTGGATCTCCAAGTTTTTGGAATGCTCCAAATTCCACTTGAGCATCCAAATCTGGGTCAATCCCAGCAAAAACATCTCTGAACAAGGTTCGAGCGCCATGCCAAATGTGTCCGAAAAAGAAGAGCAAAGCAAACGTAGCATGTCCAAAAGTGAACCAACCCCTTGGACTGCTCCGAAAAACACCATCGGATTTCAAAGTAGCACGATCTAATTCAAAAATTTCACCCAATTGGGCACGTCTAGCATATTTTTTCACAGTAGCAGGATCGCTATAGCTGACTCCATTGAGTTCGCCACCATAGAACTCAACAGTTACACCCACTTGTTCGACACTATACTTCGATTCTGCCCTTCTAAAAGGAACATCGGCTCTCACAATTCCGTCTCCGTCCACCAAAACTACTGGAAATGTTTCAAAAAAAGTAGGCATACGGCGTACAAAAAGTTCATGCCCTTCTTTATCTCTAAAGATAGGGTGTCCTAACCATCCAACAGCTATCCCATCCCCGTTGTCCATTGAGCCTGCCCGGAATAATCCACCTTTCGCCGGATTATTACCGATGTAATCATAAAAAGCTAATTTTTCGGGAATTTTAGACCAAGCTTCCGATAAACTCAGATTTTCGGCTAGACTGGCGCCAACTCTTCGATATATTTCTTGCTGGAAGTATCCCTGATCCCACTGATAACGAGTGGGACCAAATAATTCGATCGGGGTAGTTGCTGAACCATACCACATAGTTCCAGCAACAACGAAAGCTGCAAAAAAGACAGCAGCGATACTACTGGAAAGGACAGTTTCAATATTGCCCATACGTAATCCTTTGTATAGACGTTGGGGTGGGCGGACACTAAGATGGAATAGACCTGCTAATATACCCAATGTACCTGCTGCAATATGATGAGAGGCTATTCCTCCCGGAACAAAGGGATCAAAACCTTCCGCACCCCACGCTGGATTTACAGATTGTACTTTTCCGGTTAGGCCATAAGGATCGGATACCCATATTCCAGGACCATACAAGCCTGTTACATGAAATGCGCCAAACCCAAAGCAAGCCACCCCTGAGAGAAATAAATGAATTCCAAAAATCTTGGGCAAATCCAAAGAGGGTTTTCCCGTACGTTCATCACAGAATATTTCTAGGTCCCAATACACCCAATGCCAGATAGCTGCTAAGAAGCACAAGCCAGAAAACACAATATGTGCCCCGGCCACACCTTCGTAACTCCAAATACCCGGATTCGTTATAGTTCCTCCTGTAATACTCCAACCGCCCCATGAATTGTTTATTCCTAAACGAGTCATGAAGGGTATAACGAACATACCCTGTCTCCACATTGGATCAAGAACGGGGTCAGAAGGATCAAAAACTGCTAATTCGTATAGAGCCATCGAACCGGCCCAACCGGAAACTAGAGCTGTATGCATTATATGGACAGAAAGCAGCCGACCGGGATCATTCAATACGACGGTATGAACACGATACCAAGGCAAACCCATGGAAATACCCCTTTCTCAAAGAAAAAATAGATACTATGTAACTTTATCACATTGGAAATAACTATGCTATGGACCTCACCTTTTCATTGGATTATCTCGAAACAAGGGTTAATATTTATTCTGTTCCGTTAGTAATAATTGAACAATTCTGTTCGTAGGAACAAAGAGAAGCAGATCTATTCTATACCCAATAAGTACCAATACGCAATGGGGGGATTAATCCTATTTTTTGTGAGCGAATGTATAGATACTTGTTTCTCATTCGAACGATCCGTTCGTAAGAATTTTCCTTTATTCCGTCTTCCTCTATGAATCTTCCAATCTATCGATAAAATACGATAAACGACAATATTATGAAGACAATAAACCATTGTTTGTTACGTTTCCACATCAAAGTGAAATAGAATACTTCATTTTTCTTTCATTTAATGCCCATTGGTGTTCCAAAAGTACCTTTTCGGAGTCCTGGAGAGGAAGATGCAGTTTGGGTTGACGTATAGTGTGACTTGTCAGACATATTGGGTCATATGGGATTTCCCCGTTCTCTCCCCCGATCGAGATATCCTCTGTTTCGCCCAAGAAAGATTGATTGAACCATCAATAATTCGAAGCGTGAAGTGCAATTAGATCAATTTATTTGGTTGGAGGATCAATATTCTCAATTAAAAGAATTTATGGTTGGCTTGGACCAATAAAATGAAGTATACAGGCTCCGTTCAGAAAATACCAAGGTAATCCATGTATGATTACCACCCTATCAGAAATGATTCCTTTATACCATATGAGTGATCTCAAATTGCCAATTAATGGAATAATATGATGAATACATCGAATATTTTGTGGAAGGCATGAAAATGAAACAAATTGAAAAAAAAAAAAAGAAGTCATAGCAAAAAGAAGTGGTACTGGGATCATTTGTCCTATATGTGCAAATCGAATTCGGGCAGATCTTTACCCGGAGTAGAGCATAAACCTAAAAGAGTGGAAGAGGCCCATTCGGGAACAAGAAAATTACATCGTGATTTAGATCTCGATGAAACAATACATCAATGAGGGGTTAGCTCGATAAGTTCAGTGAATTCTTTTTTGATTTTATAGGGAAGCAAGTCAAAACTCATGTTTCTTAAAAAATGGAAGAAAAAGCCCGCTACGAAAAAAGAAATAGGGCTGGAATCGACAATTTATTTTTTTTTTTTCTCAATTTTGATTTTTTGAACCGTATGCACCCAAAGGTGCGTGTACGGTTCCTAAGGAATAGAATTTTGTCCTAATCAACCGACTTCATCGAGAAAGATTACTTTTTTTAGGCCAAGAAGTTGATAGCGAGATCTCGAATCAACTTGTTGGTCTCATGGTATATCTCAGTATAGAGGATGATACCAGGGATCTGTATTTGTTTATAAATTCTCCCGGCGGATGGGTAATCCCAGGAATAGCTATTTATGATACTATGCAATTTGTGCCACCAGATGTACATACAATATGCATGGGATTAGCCGCTTCAATGGGATCTTTCATCCTGGTTGGAGGAGAAATTACCAAACGTCTAGCATTCCCTCACGCTTGGCGCCAATGAGTTTTTTTATTTGAGAGAAAAAAAGACTATGCCTTCGCCATATGGAATATGAATAAAATAATAATAATATTAAGTAATAATAGCATGGCATTTCAAGTTCGATATGAGCAAACTATTATTATTTTTTCATAATATGAAATTATGTATCGAGATAGTAGTATGAAAGAAAGGTTATTTCCGACTTGATCTTATGTATCGGGGTCCATTTCAGCGTCACAAACCTTTTTGCTTCCACATCAGAAGTCTCTTTCCAATATTTATGTTATGAAAGAGTGTGAAAATAAAAAAAAAAAAGATCATTTTTTACTTATTTTTATTTGATCGGATCAGAAAGAAACTTTGGGATTGCTGAATCACAGACGAGATAAATATATAAAGCAACGGAACCATCATAGTATTTTTTGATTACTCCGAAAGGAAGGATGGTAAATGGATCATTCAACGATCTGGGTCTGATAGATTCGACTTGTCTCTTTCTTCGATGAAAAAAGAGAAAAAAAAAATTTCATTACAGAGCCGTATGCACAAAAGATGCCTGTACGGTTGTTCAATTCTATCTTTTTCTCCCTGCTTGTTATTCTTTATCCCTTCCCTTCGCCCAATCATGCGAGATAGAGGAATCGTTCATTATGTTATATCATCAGGGTTATGATCCATCAACCTGCTAGTTCTTTTTATGAGGCACCCACAGGAGAATTTATCCTGGAAGCGGAAGAACTACTGAAACTCCGCGAAACCCTCACAAGGGTTTATGTACAAAGAACGGGCAATCCTTTATGGGTTGTATCCGAAGACATGGAAAGGGATGTTTTTATGTCAGCAACAGAAGCCCAAGATTATGGCATTGTTGATCTTGTAGCGATCGAAAATACCGGGGATTTCGCATAAATCTTTGATTCCATTTCGAATCATAATTTGAATGAACCCTTATTTGATCTTTTATCTTCTTACCTGGGTAAAATATGAAATGGAAGTAATTCATAATCATCCGGTTAGGATCGATCTAAACCAGCCCATTCTGTATATGATTCAGCATGCCAACTATTAAACAACTTATTAGAAACACAAGACAGCCAATCAGAAATGTCACGAAATCCCCCGCTCTTCGAGGATGTCCTCAGCGTCGAGGAACATGTACTAGGGTGTATGTGCGACTCGTTCGGATCATGAGCTAGAACAAATGAGACGATTTTTACAGTATCAATGACTCGTACCAATGAATAGAATGGAAGAACTCCATTCACTATCGAAAAATAAAGATCTCTCGTATACCTCTATTTGTATGGAATTTATGGTTTCCATTGGTGCAAATCCAATCACCTCGATTTGAGATGAAAAGCAATTCCCATTGGTAGCAAATGGTTATCCATTAAGCGGGGGAATGATATTTAAGAAGCAGAAAGATTATGCTCCTACTCTTGCAAGAACGGACTAACAGGGTCAGCTACCTATTCAACCTTCATAATTAAATGCCGTCACTGTATGGATAGATCCCATTGAAAAAAGACCTATTATTCGATAATTCATCGGTAGAGCCAAAGAGCGTGAACTGTACAAGTTACCAATAACATTGATTAAATGAGGAAAGGGGCTCCGGTGTATAGAGAGGACCTCGCCGTTTAAGAAGTAACCATAGAAACGATGGAAGCCACTATTTGTCCATTTACGATTTATTTTATACCTAATATCGGTACAATTTCTTTTTTTTTTGAGGTGAAATGCCCGGAAGAAATCAAAAAATCGTGGTTGGGAAGGTTATAGTAGCAAAAGCCATTGGAATTTTTATTTTAATTTTATACATCGGAAGAATCCGTTTTGTTATTAATAAACCAGGAGAGGGGAAAAGAATGACTGAAAGAAAAGAAATCAATTAGTTATTCATCAAAGTTTCTTTTGATTCAATGACCAGAGTTAGACGAAGATATATAGCTCGGAGACGTAGAACAAAAATTCGTTTATTTGCAGCAACCTTTCGAGGGGCTCATTCAAGACTTACTCGAACTACTACTCAACAGAAAATGAGAGCTTTGGTTTCCACTCATCGGGATAGAGGCAGGCGAAAGAGAAGTTTTCGTCGTTTGTGGATCACTCGGATAAATGCAGTAACTCGTGCGAATAGGGGATCCCATAGTTATAGTCGATTAATACTTGATCTGTACAAGAGGCAGTTGCTTCTTAATCGTAAAATACCTGCACAAATAGCCATATCAAATAGGAATTGTCTTGACACGATTTCCAATGCGATCATCAAATAAGGAGATTGGAAGGAATTCACTGGAATACTTTAAACGGAGTTCCCCGGAGAATGAACTCCGGGAGGGTATAGTAGAAATTCGTATGATAAGATAAGTAGTAGGAATGAACGAACACGTTTCAATAAAAAAAAAAAAAAGATTTATTCTTCCCCCATTCTTTTTTTTATTATTACATTACGGCGCGACAATCTCTCGGCTTTTTCGAACAAAACTTCAATCTGAGTTCGAATTAGAGTTTTGATTCGATTGAGGAATAGGCTTATTTATTTCTGGTTCTAGGACCAGTAGTTCTAGGGATCGACCCGGTTCTCTCAAACTGTTTCTCATTATTAAGAAAAGGTAACGAAGATAAAATACGAGCTTGTTTTATAGCAATAGTAATTAATCGTTGTTGTTTCAAGGTTAATCTATTCACTCGTCTAGATAATATTTTTCCTTGTTCACTAATAAATTGATTAATTAAACTCATGTTTCTATAATCAATTCGATCCCCCGATCCAATTGGGGGCAAACGCCTATGAAAAGATCGCTTGGATTTATGAAAGGGCCGCTTGGATTTATCCATGGTTTATTTCTTATTTCTAAAATCCTATTTCTTCATTCATTTCGGATCCGACCAAAATAGGACTGGATTTGTATATATTATATATGTATATGTAATTTCTTCCTCTTCCTTGGAAGAGTGGCACACGCGTTCCGTTCGATTTATTTCTTTATCTCCCCATGAATCGTATGTTTGTAACAATAAGGGCAGAATTTTTTCAAGTCCAATTGACTAGGTGTATTGTGTCGATTCTTTTGAGTAATATATCTGGAAATGCCCCGCGATTCTTTATTCAAACCATTTCGGACACAACTGGTACATTCCAAAATCACTACTACTCTGACATCTTTACCCTTAGCCATGAACCTCCTTTGGATTTTGAATTCACTCAATTCTTCTATTTTCGATTCGAACCGAAGCGAAGAAGAAAGGAATGAAAAATAAATAGACGAGAGGTTGCTAACTCGAAATCCAATTCAATTATGAAAGATTTCGTTGCAATCAATAGAGTAACCAAATTATTAAGTAATACAAATATTTCTAACTATCAATTATTCCCAATCCCAGTATTTCATTTAGTATCTTGTATGATCTTGAACAGCCTGCCCTCGACCCACATTTCCATTTCTGTTCTCCCTATATTAACCCGAACCCGAGTTTCGATGAGATTCAATCCACTTTTATTCTTTACTCTTTCTTTCCTATCCTAAAGAACCGAAAAAAGGGGGGGGGGTTAGTCACAGAGAATTTATTGTATCTCTAATCTTCTTGATCCCTTCCCATGTCAATAACTAGAATGAAAAAAAGGGGAATGTCAACGCATCTGGGAATAAACGATTGATCTCTATCAATAGACCCGCTAAAGACCCGAACCATAGAGTAGTTAGCACAGGTGCCGTGGAGAGATATGTTTTTATATCTCGCATTGAAAATCCTCCTTCTTTTTCTTTAACTTTATTGACTTTATTGTATATTGTAATACATATATGATCAGATGCATATGTAGTTAAAGATCATTTGTACGGGGAATCTCTAACCAAAATGGATATATACAACGATCCGGTAGATGAAATCT